GAATCAAATTCATTTGGGATATTCTCTCAATTCCAAGAAACTGAAACCGGATCAAGTATGAGTTGTCGATCAGAACATATATGGATAGAACCTATAACGGGATCTCGAAAAACAAGTAATTTCTGCTGGACTGTTATCCTTTTTTTAGGTTCATTAGGATTCTTGTTGGTTGGAACTTCCAGTTATCTTGGTAGAACTTGGATATCTTTATTTCCGTTTCAGCAAATTGTTTTTTTTCCACAAGGGATTGTGATGTCTTTCTATGGGATCGCGGGTCTTTTTATTAGCTCCTATTTATGGTGCACAATTTCTTGGAATGTAGGTAGTGGTTATGATCGATTCGATCGAAAAGAAGGAATCGTGTCTATCTTTCGTTGGGGATTTCCCGGAAAAAATCGGCGTATCTTTCTCCGATTCCTTATAAAAGATATTCAGTCCGTCCGAATAGAAGTTAAAGAGGGTCTTTATGCTCGTCGTGTCCTTTATATGGATATCCGAGGACAGGGAGCCCTTCCATTGACTCGTACTGATGAGAATTTGACTGCGTGGGAAATTGAACAAAAAGCTGCGAAATTGGCCTATTTTTTGCGTGTACCCATTGAAGTCTTTTGAGAACTGAACTGTGAGAAAATTTCTCGGCAGGAGGGGAAAAACTCACGAATCCTCTGTTTCTATCACGAATTTCTATAACATAACTAAACTGAGGTTTATTCCGAACATGGATTCGAGCTAAAGTAGGCGTATAAGGGAGAAGTAGAAAACAAAACACTTTTTGTTTTGGGGTCTTTTATAGGTATGTAAATCTACACAATTCAATAATAACAAGAAGTAACAAATTGAAATAATAGATGTCTCGCATACTCAACCATTTAGAAAAAAACTTTCCCAGTTTCTATTTTCTATTTTAAGTCCAATATCTATAAATCGAAATAGAAAAATCCAGACTTGGTGAAATTGAAACTTTAGATTCAGATAGATCGTATGTAAAATTTTTTTTTTCAATCGACACGCCTTACTTTATCTGTTTTTGTGCTCCTTACTGTCCAAACAATTGGATCCCTTATAACGATAAAGGATAACTAGCCAATTCCTGCTTTGGTTTGCTGCTCATTTTTGATCATCACAAGTTTCTGAAGAAACTTCCCTGAATTATTCGCTCCCTGACTCCTAAGAGTCAGTGAAATTTTTCGAAATATTAGAGGGCCTCGAGTCGACGACTGAGAGGGTTCATTAACAATTCATAGATGAAAAAATGGCAAAAAAGAAAGCATTCACTCCTCTTTTATATCTTGCATCTATAGTCTTTTTGCCCCGGTCTCTTTCTCTCTTATTTAATAAAAGTCTAGAATCTTGGGTTACTAATTGGTGGAATACTGCGCAATCCGAAACTTTTTTGAACGAGATTGAAGAAAAGAGTATTCTCGAAAAATTCATAGAATTAGACGAACTTCTCCTCTTGGACGAAATGATCAAGGAATACGCGGAAACACCTCTCCAAAACCTTCGTATAGGAATCCAGAACGAAACAATCCAATTAATCAAGCTGCACAACGAGGATCGTATTCATACGATTTTGTACTTATCGACAAATTTAATCTCTTTCCTTATTCTAAGTGGTTATTCTATTTTGGGTAATAAAGAACTTGGGATTCTTAACTCGTGGACTCAGGAATTCCTATATAACTTAAGTGACACAACAAAAGCGCTTTCTATTCTTTTATTAGCAGATTTATGTCTCGGATTTCATTCGACCCGTGGTTGGGAACTACTAATTAGCTCTGTCTACAAAGATTTTGGGTTTGTTCATAATGATCAAATTATATCTTGTCTTGTTTGTATTCTTCCAGTCATTCTCGATAGCATTTTTAAATATTGGGTTTTCTATTATTTAAATCGTCTATCTCCGTCACTTGTAGTGATTTATCATTCAATAAGTGAAAAATGATCTATGAATATGAAATTCATAGAATTCGAATTTGTAGTTGTACATACGGAAAGCATTGCAAATCGTCCTTACTTTTTCCATTTCGATGAACCCGGGGGATTGATCCTATAGATTATTCCCATACCAATATTCCAGTCAATAGCAGAATCGTGGATAGGAAACTCGATTAGTAACCTACTCAATTTATTGTAGAAATTTTCCGTATCAATGATTGGACTATGCAAACTAGAAATACTTTTTCTTGGCTAAAGGAACGGATTACTCGATCCATTTCCGTATCGCTCATGCTATATATGCTAACTCGGACATCTATTTCAAGTGCTTATCCCATTTTTGCCCAGCAGGGTTATGAAAATCCGCGCGAAGCGACCGGGCGTATTGTATGCGCCAATTGTCATTTGGCTAATAAGCCTGTGGATATTGAGGTTCCACAAGCGGTACTTCCCGATACTGTATTTGAGGCAGTTGTTCGAATTCCTTATGATATGCAGCTGAAACAAGTTCTTGCTAATGGTAAAAAGGGCACTTTGAATGTCGGGGCTGTTCTTATTTTAC